CACGGCCAAATCAATAGTCCAAGTCAAACACTCCCATAATCCATCTTTTTCTTAGGAGAATTCGCTTCAACTATTCATTATTTCAAAGAAATAATATAATGTAGCTGAAGAGAAATATCTAAATACATGTCTTATTCTTTTCAATAATCCATATTTGTAGCAAAAAAATACTATCCTCCCTCCCCCAATCGATCAATGATTGATTACAAATATCTATGATCTATATTCTTTATAAAGCTATAAAGGACCCGAAATACCTTGCTTACGTATCATTAGAAAATGCATTAACATAAATACGGCAGTAAGAAGAGGTAATACAAAAGTATGTAAACTATAAAAACGAGTCAAAGTCGATTGTCCTACACTAGCACTTCCACGCAATAACTCTACTAAAGGGGATCCTATTATAGGAATAGCTTCCGGCACGCCTGTTACAATTTTGACTGCCCAATAACCAATTTGGTCCCAAGGTAAAGAATAACCAGTTACGCCAAAGGATGCTGTCAATACAGCAAGAACCACACCTGTAAGCCAAGTTAATTCACGAGGTTTTTTAAAGCCACCTGTGAGATACACACGAAATACATGTAGGATCATCATTAGTACCATCATACTTGCTGACCATCGATGAACAGACCGGATTAACCAACCAAAGTTAGCTTCAGTCATTATATATTGAACTGAAGCAAAAGCTTCAGTAACGGTTGGACGATAGTAAAAAGTCATAGCAAACCCTGTAGCTACTTGGACTAAAAAACAAGTAAGCGTAATTCCTCCTAAACAATAAAATATATTGACATGAGGAGGAACGTATTTACTAGTTATATCGTCCGCAATCGCCTGAATCTCGAGACGCTCTTCGAACCAATCATAGACTTTATTGAGATAGGTAAACTAAGAGAACTCCCCCTCTGAGAACCGTATATGAAAATTTCATCTCATACAGCTCAAACAGAAAACCCCAAATACTAGTTGAAACAGATATGTGTAATAGAAACTTATTAATTCTATGATTCAAGAATTTTCTTGGAGGAGAAGAAAACGAAAAAATAAAAATCCGAAAACTCTTCTTTGTGGTTATAATGCTAAAATGTCAAGTCGGCTCATTCATTTCTTGATGTTGATCCTTACGGGCCTCTTGAATCTTCTATTTACCCATTTTTTTCTTTAATTGAGTATTTTTTTGTTTATGTAATGCAGCCTTACCGGTGTTTTCTTTATTTTTATTATTGATTGATAGGAATTTTCTTGTTAAGATTCTAAAAATCGATCGGAAACCTCAGATTCATACTAGAACCACGATGATTCAAAAAAACCTTTAAAGTTAGTACAAAGATTCCCCGAGCAAGAATCGTCGTATCATCACTTATGGAATGAATAAATATAATGACGAAAAATCCAAAGAGAGAGTTTTCTTTTTATTTTTATCAAAATAAGATAAGTATAGACAAAAAGTTTAAAAAATCTTTTCATTTAGACTTTAGAATTTTTCGAAATTTTTTGTAGGTTGGCCGCGGGATCTGAATATTAAGTATGAATCATAGTTCTAATACTTCGTAATCCATTTCATATATTACGTGCTCCAGATACTAGAATAAATATCTGACGAGATAAAAAACCATCTTGATAAAGATGACAGACTCATTTTCTGCACTATTAATAGGATCTATTATAACAAGTCGCACACTCATATTCCAGAAATAAATACCAAAAAAGAAAGAGATTCCACGATCAAACTACCAAAATAGAATAGAAAAATAGAATAGGATTAGGCTAAAAACCGAGACCCAAATGTTTTACTTTGTATTAAGTACTTTGTATTAAGTATTCAAATGAAATATTCATAAAGATGGGACTTAGCGATTCTTGTAAATCTAATTCATTGAAATCCCATCCAGTAAAACAGAAGAATTATAAATCTCTAAAATAATAGATAGGAATATTGCAAATAGAGCCATTGCGACGCCCATCAAAGGAGTAGTTCCCCAACCAGGAGCTACTTTACCATATTCTGAATTCAACGGTTTTAATAAATCCCCTACAATTGTTCGTCGTGGACCAGATCTAGAACTACCCTCTACACTTTGTGTAGCCATAAATCCTATTTTGTATTAATTAAGATTTGTTGACTTTGTATACCATTCCGTTGTAAATAAATGATCTTATCATAGATCCATTGTGGTCTTAAAATTAGGAAAATTATATAATAATTAATAATGGAAACAGCAACACTAGTCGCCATCTCTATATCTGGTTTACTTGTAAGTTTTACTGGGTATGCCTTATATACTGCTTTTGGGCAACCCTCCCAACAACTAAGAGATCCATTCGAGGAACACGGGGACTAGTTGAAGTAGAGAGCCCCCCAATATTGGGGGGCTCTCTACTTCAACTCTTTACTTCAATTAAGATAATAAAAAATCATTTTATCTTTTTACTTTTTAGTTGGAACTTTAGGGGGTTCTCGAAAAAAGATAGCGAAAAAAATGATTCCTAGAGTCGAGACTAAAAGGAATGTATAAACCAATGCTTCCATAGATTCGATCGTGGTTTACAATTATAGCTTCCATACCTGTTTAGTTGGGATTGTCCCCCGGATAAAAAAAGAGCAAAAGTAGAAGAAAAGCGGCAAGTCAAGTCAAGGTGTCCCCGATACCCTATATCAAATTGTCAAATTCCAAAAATGGAAACAAAAGTACGAGATCAATGCTATATCAAACTGCTTGTCTTCTTGTAGTTGGATCCCCAAGTTTTTGGAATGTTCCAAATTCCACTTGAGCGTCTAAATCTGGATCAATACCAGCAAAAACATCTCTGAACAAGGTTCGAGCGCCATGCCAAATATGTCCGAAGAAAAAAAGCAGAGCAAACGAAGCATGTCCAAAAGTAAACCAACCCCGGGGACTGCTACGAAAAACACCGTCGGATTTTAAAGTAGCACGATCTAATTCAAAAATTTCACCTAATTGAGCGCGTCTAGCATATTTTTTCACAGTAGTAGGATCACTATAACTGACTCCATTTAATTCGCCACCGTAAAACTCAACAGTTACACCTACTTGTTCAACACTATACTTCGATTCTGCCCTTCGAAAAGGAACATCGGCTCTAACAATTCCGTCTTCGTCTAGCAAAACAACAGGAAATGTCTCAAAAAAAGTAGGCATACGACGTACAAAAAGTTCACGTCCTTCTTTATCTCTAAAGATAGGATGTCCTAACCACCCAACAGCTATTCCATCCCCGTTGTCCATTGAGCCCGCTCTGAACAATCCACCCTTTGCCGGATTATTTCCAATGTAATCATAAAAGGCTAATTTTTCAGGAATTTTAGACCAAACTTCGGATAAACTTTTATTTTCGGCTAGCCCAGCACCAACTCTTCGATATATTTCTTGCTGAAAGTATCCTTGATCCCATTGATAACGAGTGGGACCAAATAATTCAATCGGGGTAGTTGCTGAACCATACCACATAGTTCCAGCAACAACAAAAGCTGCAAAAAAGACAGCCGCGATACTACTGGAAAGCACGGTTTCAATATTTCCCATACGTAATCCCTTGTATAGCCGTTGGGGCGGACGGACACTAAGATGGAATAAGCCGGCCAATATGCCTAGAGTGCCCGCTGCAATATGATGAGAGGCTATTCCTCCCGGAACAAGGGGATCAAAACCTTCCACACCCCACGCCGGATTTACAGATTGTACCTTTCCAGTTAGTCCATAAGGATCGGACACCCATATTCCAGGACCATACAATCCCGTTACATGAAAAGCGCCAAACCCAAAACAAGCCACTCCTGAGAGAAATAAATGAATTCCAAAGATCTTAGGCAAATCTAAAGAAGGTTTTCCTGTACGCTCATCACAAAAAATTTCTAGATCCCAAAACACCCAATGCCAGATAGCTGCCAAGAAGCACAAACCAGAAAAGACAATATGCGCCCCAGCCACACCCTCATAACTCCAAATACCCGGATTCGTTATAGTTCCTCCTGTGATACTCCAACCACCCCATGAATTGGTTATTCCTAACCGAGTCATGAAGGGTATTACGAACATACCTTGTCTCCACATTGGATCCAGAACTGGGTCAGAGGGATCAAAAACTGCTAATTCATATAGAGCCATCGAACCGGCCCAGCCGGCAACCAAAGCTGTATGCATTATATGCACAGATAGCAAACGACCGGGATCATTCAATACGACGGTATGAACACGATACCAAGGCAAACCCATGGAAATACCCCTTAAATTAATTATTAATATTCAAATTATTAATATAATTATTAATATTAACGAATAATAAACACTATGTAACTTTATTACACTAGATTACACTAGAAAAAAATCTGTTATGGATCTCCCTTTGTTCAGTGAATTTTTCCGAATAAAGGATTAATCCTTTTTCTATTCTTTTTTGTATTTTAGTCAGAACGTTCCAATTCCATTTGTAGGAACAAAGAGAAGCAGATCTATTCTATACCCGATAAGCATCAATACGCAATGGAAGGTTAACCTCTTTTTATATGCGCGAATCCATACGGGTTTATTCATCATTCAAAGGGCTTCTTCGTAATAATTTGACTTTATTTCTTCCGTTATTTTTATTTCTTTTTTTGTTATGAACTTCTCGAATCCACTGAACTTATCTAATCTGCGCATAAAATGGAATAAGGACCTATATTATTAAGACACTAAATTCATTTTTATGAGGATACTTTTCTATCAAAGGGAACCCGAGCACTTAATGCTTTGCGCGTTTCATTATTTACAATGCCTCTTGGTGTACCTCAAATACCTCTTGAACTTCCCCAACAGGAAGATGATGATGATGACACTTGGGTTGACTTATAGTGCGACTTGTCAGATATATTGGGTCTTATGGGATTTACCCGTTCTTTCCCCCGGTCGGGATATCCTCTGTTTCACCTAAAAAAGATTGAGTAAATCATCAAAAAAATTGGAGCGTGAAATGTAATAAAGTGCAACTAGATCTAATCTATGCTTTGGAGGTATTCAGATTAATATTATCATATCAATTAGAATAATTTATGGTTGGCTTGTTTTAATCAATAAAATGAAGTATCCAGGCTCCGTTTAGAAAAACTAACTTAATTTCGAAAAACTTAATTAGTACTGGATCTTTGGCAGGGGATGTGAAAAAAAATGAAGTTGTAGCAAAAAAACGTAGTATTGGATTGGAGTGGAGTCATTTGCTCTATATGTGCAAATCCAAATCGGGCGGCGAATCCTTACTCGGAGTAGAGCACAAACCTAAAAGAATTGAAGAACCCCACTTAGGAACAAGAAAAGGGCATCGCGATTTGAATTGGATCTCGATGAAAGAATACATCAATGAGAAGTTAGTTTGATAAGTTTAATGAATTCTTTTTTCGAATTAAACGGATCAAAATTCATCTTTCTTCAAAAATGGAAGAAAGGACTGCAATCTACACATTGATTCTTAGCGATTTATTTTTTTTGAACCGTATGCCTCAAAAGGCGCATGTACGCTTCCTAAGGACTAGAATTTTGTCCTAATCGATGGACTTTATGAACTAAAAGTACTTTTTTTATGTAAAGAAATTGATAGCGAGATCACGACTCAAATTACCAGTCTTTTCATGTATCTCAATGGACACGAGGCTACCACCGATTTTTCTCTTTTTATAAACTCTCCCGGGGGATGGGTACTCCCAGGTATGACTATTTTTAATTCAATGGAGGCAGTGACCTCAGATATACGAACAATATGCGTCGGAATAGCCGCTTCAATGGCATCTTTTATCCTGGCCGCGGGAGACAGTTTCAAACGTTTTGCATTCCCTCACGCTTGGCGCCAATGGTTTTATTATTATTATATTAATATATATATTAATATTACATTATTTTTTTTTTATTTGAAATTGAAAGAAAAAAGGAAAACTATGCCTTCGCCACATTCAATATGAATATTAAGTAATAATAGCATGGCATGTCGAATTCGATATAAGTAAATTATAGGATTAAATATTATCCATTAAAAAAGATTATCCATCGAGAGAGTAGTATGAGAAAACGAAAGGTTATTTCGGATTTTATCTTATTTTTTATCCATCTCGGGAGCCTATTTCCGCGTCGCAAACGCTTTTTTTTTTATGTTATGAAAGAGGATAAAGAAACAATGAAACTTTGGGATTGCTAAATCGTCGATGAAATCATGAAATAAAGCAACGGAGCCACCATAGTATTTTTTTTTAACTCCTAAAACCCCAAGCCAAGAAGGGTGGTTTTTACCGATCTAAGTCGGATATGGTCTTTTTTGTTCTTCAGGAAAAGGTCAAAATTCTCTTGCGGAGCCGTATGCAATATGCAAAAATGCCTGTACGGTTCTTCAATTCTATTTTTTTTTCTTATTATCTTATTATGCGGGATAAAGGAAACTTTTATCATCTTATATCATCAGGGTAATGATCCATCAACCGCATGGTAATTTTTCGGACGACGACGACGACGACGACGACGACGACGACGACGACGACGACGACGACGACGATGTCAACGTCGACGACGACGACGACAACGTCCGCATCACCACCAACGCCTTCGCGAATTTATTCGTGGAAATGGAAGAACTAATGTTCATTCAGGAAACCGTCGCCCAAATTTATGCAGAAAAAACAGGTCAACCTTTAGAGACCATACTCGCAGATATGGAAAGGGATTTTTTTATGTCAGCAACAGAAGCCCAAGCTCATGGAATTATTGATTTTGTAGCAAGAGAAAGACGGCGTTCCTGATCTTGTAGGAGTTACATAAAAAATAACAGCAATTTCATACAAATCGTGGTTGGGGTTTCATATTTTATTCTATTCAAATTATATAGAATGTTAATATAGAAAGAATTCCTAACCCTCCGGATAATAATCCGGTTAGGAGCGACCTAAACCAACCCATTATGCATATGATTCATCATGCCAACCGTTAAACAACTTATTAGAAAGGCAAGACAGCCAGTCAGAAATGTCATCAAAACCCCTGCTCTTAGGGGATGTCCTCAGCGCCGAGGAATATGTATTCGGGTGTATGTGCGACTCGTTCGGATTGTGGATTGGAACAAAAGAAAGGAAACGCATTTTCCACTATTCGCGATCAATACCGATGAATAGGATAGAATGGGAGAAACCCATTCACTATCTAATATCTAAAACACTATCTAAAAAAAAAAAAAGATCTATCATATCCTTCTATTGTGTATCAAATTTATGGTTTCTATTAGTGAAAATTCAAGCATCTCCATTTGAAAATGAAAATGTGAAAGAATTCCCCATTGGTAGCAAATGATTAGCCGTTAAGCAGGGGAAATCTTATTAAAAAAAAATAAAAGGCAAAAATTTATGCCTCGACTCTTTCAAGAACGGACTAACAGGGTCAGCTAATCAGCTAATCTTCATAATTAAATACCGTTACTGTATAGATAGATCTCGTTGTGAAAGACCTATTACTGGAGAATTTCTGGGTAGAGCAAAAAAAGTGTAAACTGTACAAGTTAACAATAGCATTGATTAAATGATTATTAAAGGAAAGGAGAGGGCTCCGGTGTATAGGGAAGACCTCACCGTTTAAGAAATAACCATAGAAACGAAGGAACCCACTATTTCTTTATCCATTTCTATTTACTACTTATTGTTATTTATTATATTATGTTTTTGTTTGATACTAGGTATCAATACAATTTCTTATTTCGAGGCGAAATGTCTAAAAAAAAAAAAGAAAAAATCGTGGCTAGGAAGGTTAGAGTAGCAAAGGCTGTTGGAATTCTTATTTTATACATTGGAAGAATCTGTTTTGTTATTCTAGAAAGGTGGAAGGGAATAAAATAACTGAAAAAAAAAAAGAACTCAATTAGTTATTCATCAAAATTTCGTTTATTCAATGACCCGAATTAGACGAGGATATATAGCTCACAAGCGTAGAACAAAAATGCGTTTTTTCACATCAGGTTTTCGAGGAACTCATTCAAACCTTACTCGAACTATTATTCAACAAAAAATGAGAGCTTTCGTCTCGGCCCATCAGGATAGAGATAGACAAAAAAGAAATTTGCGACGTTTGTGGATCACTCGTATAAATGCAGTAATTCGATAAAATCCGGGATTCTATAGTTTTGGAAGGAATCCATCGGAATATTTTCCATAGAATTCCTTCAAGTTGGAGAATAAATTGGGGGAAGGTAGAATAGAAATGAGTATGATAAAATATGATGATAATATAATCAAAAACATTCAATAAAAAAAGAGTTTTTCTTCTTCCAAAATTCGTTTTTTTTTTACACCACAAAATCTTGATTCTCGTATTTTTCGAACAAAACCTCAATTGCCGTTTGAGTTGGATGGATTTGATTGGTTTTTAGTATCTTTAGTTGATTCGTTTTTTGTAGTTGATTGATTTTTTCTATTCCATGGGTTTTTTGTATCTTTAGTTGATTCGTTTTTAGTATCTTTAGTTGATTCGTTTTTAGTATCTTTAGTTGATTCGTTTTTTGTATCTTTAGTTGATTGATTTTTTCTATTCCATGGGTTTTTTGTATATTTAGTTGATTCGTTTTTTGTATCTTTAGTTGATTCGTTTTTAGTATCTTTAGTTGATTCGTTTTTTGTATCTTTAGTTGATTGATTTTTTCTATTCCATGGGTTTTTTGTATATTTAGTTGATTCGTTTTTTGTATCTTTAGTTGATTCGTTTTTAGTATCTTTAGTTGATTCGTTTTTTGTAGTTGATTGATTTTTTCTATTCCATGGGTTTTTTGTATATTTAGTTGATTCGTTTTTAGTATCTTTAGTTGATTCGTTTTTTGTATCTTTAGTTGATTCGTTTTTTGTAGTTGATTGATTTTTTCTATTCCATGGGTTTTTTGTATCTTTAGTTGATTCGTTTTTTGTATCTTTAGTTGATTCGTTTTTAGTATCTTTAGTTGATTCGTTTTTTGTATCTTTAGTTGATTCGTTTTTTGTAGTTGATTGATTTTTTCTATTCCATGGGTTTTTTGTATCTTTAGTTGATTCGTTTTTTGTATCTTTAGTTGATTCGTTTTTTGTATCTTTAGTTGATTCGTTTTTTGTATCTTTAGTTGATTGATTTTTTCTATTCCATGGGTTTTTTGTATATTTAGTTGATTCGTTTTTTGTATCTTTAGTTGATTCGTTTTTTGTAGTTGATTGATTTTTTCTATTCCATGGGTTTTTTGTATCTTTAGTTGATTGATTTTTTTTATTCCATTGGTTTTTTGTATTTGATTGATTTTTTTTATTCCATTGGTTTTTTTTATTTCTGGCTCTAAGATCGGCAGGCCTATGGGCCAATTTGCCTTTTTTAAATTTTCTTTCATTATTAAGAAAGGGTAATAAAGATAAAATACGAGCTTGTTTTATAGCAAACGTAATTAATCGTTGTTGTTTTAAAGTCAATCTACTCACCCGTCTAGATAATATTTTTCCTTGTTCACTAATAAATCGACTAATCAAACTTATATTTGCGTAATCAATTTGATCCCCCATTTTGATCGGGGGCAAACGCTTACGAAAAGACCGCTTGGGCTTAAAAAAAAGTCGCTTGGATTTATCCATGGTTTGTTTCTCCATTATTTTTTATATTTCGAAAATTCGATTTCGTTCGACCAGATCGGCTAATGATAATTATTTATAATTAATAAATCGAATTTTGCTTGTTTATATTTTGATATTTAAATATGTATTATTATATGATATATTAATATTTTATTTTTCTTCTTGTTTTGTATTTGTAAAGGTGACATGCAGATAATCGATTCCATCTATTTATTTATCTCTCCATGAATTGTATGTTTGTAACAATAGGGACAGAATTTTCTCAATTCCAATGGATTGGGTGTATTGTGTTGATTCTTTTGAGTAATATATCTGGAAATGCCTGTTGATCTCTTATTAACGCTGTTTCGAAGACAACTGTTACATTCCAAAATAACCCGTACTCGGACATCTTTACCCTTTTTACCCTTGGCTCGGACATTTTTACGCTTGGCCATGAACCTCCTTTTGGTTTTTTTTATTCAAAAAAGTCTTTTATTTTCCGATCCGAAACGACCAAGAAAGGAATGAAAAAAAATAGAAGTTGCTAACTCCAAATCCAATTATGAGAGATTTTGTTGCAACCAATATAGTAAAAATAAGTACTACAATAATCTTAAATTAGATTATACTAAGTATATCAAAGTGAATGTATAGAATAAAGTGAATAAAGTGAAATGCAAGGGGTGTACAACTAACTAAATGCACTTTTTTCTACACGACGAAATACATGTGCATGTCTAATTTACATTAGAAGTTTCGATTCAAATTGCAGTACAATATTTGCATTTTAGTTAAACATCTTGTATGATACTGTTGCCCAAACCGCATTTGCACTTCTGTTCTCTTAATTTGTAATTTCCTTTAAGCCCGCCCCCAAGTTACGAGGTTCGCTGAGGTAATAATTTACTTTTATTCTTTTTCTTTTCGAACTTATTCGAATAAAAAAAGAGGGGAGGTAGTATTCACAGATATTTCATTGTATCTCTAATCTTCCTCACCCCCCGTGTTAAAAACTAGAATGAAAAAAAGGGGAATGTCAACGCATCCGGGAAAAAACGATTGATCTCTATTAACAGACCTGCTAAAGAACTGAACCATAGGGTACTTATTACTGGCGCCACGGATAAATATGTTTTTAGATTTCGCATTTAAAATTCTCCTTCTTTATTGGAATTGTAATAAAGAATTTTTCTTGTAATACATAAAATACATATATGATTCGGTTTATATGTGATTAAGGGCCCCTTTTTTTTTTGTACGCGAAACTCCTAATTCAATTTGAAATCTACAAGGATTTAATCAATAAGATTTTTATTTTTAAAATTTGTAATTAAAAGAAGAAAATACACCTCTTTCCGCCCAAGCATTTGCCAAATTTATGGCGAGTTTTCTATTTTATTTTGCACATGTCTATAAGTTCATTATTATTATATGTTATATGATATGAGATGAAGAAATGACAAGATAAGTTGGATATCTCAATCAATAAAGAAAATGAAATACCTATATAGAAAACAATTCGGGGATTCTCTACAATGACATTGTAGGGCAATTGAAAGGGATGTAGCGCAGCTTGGTAGCGCGTTTGTTTTGGGTACAAAATGTCGCAGGTTCAAATCCTGTCATCCCTACCTAATTTTTTTATTTTCCTACCTATTCCTTTTGTTTCACTTCTGAGTAATAACAAAGGGTCAATTCAAATAACTTAAAATTGAACATACCTAATCTTGAATTTATATCATATCTTATATGATAATATTGATAACATAGGCATTGAAGACGTGGTGGAGTTAAAAAGAAAAAATAATATTTTACCTTATAGTCTTCTTTTTTTTTATAAGAAAAGCGCTCTTAGTTCAGTTTGGTAGAACGTGGGTCTCCAAAACCCAATGTCGTAGGTTCAAATCCTACAGAGCGTGATTCTGTTATTGTTTTGTTAAGTCAAAAATTTTTCGGAAAAAAGAGAACAGCAATCTAAATTTGACCTCCCACTTTCTTTAATCCACAGGAGGTCAAATTAACAAGGTGTTAATTAATCAAAGATTCAACTGATCACCACGTCTGTATTGTAAATAGGCAGTTACAAATAATCCAGCCAAAGTAATAGAAATTAGACCTAAGACGATTCCAAATAGAAAAACTTCAATCATTTTTATTTGTTTGAAAAAAAAAAAGAGAGGTAATATCTATCCTTAAATATTAATCTATATTGCCCATAAATCTCAATAACCAAGAATTCGAAATTGACACGTTAATGAACTAAAGAATAGACGGAATACTGCAATTTTATTTATTTCAAATAAATCGTATTTTGCTCAGACCAATAAATAGACCTGAGGTTATAGTTAAAGTTGCTAGTAGAAAACCGAAATAACTAGTTATAGTAGGCATGAAAGAGCTAAATAAACTATTTTCTTTTTTTATACATATGCTTGTAAAACACTTTCCTAAGTTAAATTTTTTTTTAAAGATACGAAGATAAGCAAAAATACCAATTGAAGGAAGAAGTCCGATTTTATAATTTAGAAATCATTATCATCATAGATTCTAAATGACATTAACAAAAATAGAGTGATATAGATACAAAAAGAAATCCATTTATCGTCTAGGACATCCACCTAACCTCTCATGATTCCGAATCAAACGGATTCCCTTGGACAACTCTTTAACTCTTGAGAAAGAGATTAACTCTCGCAAAATAAAAGAAAAAACGAAATTTCGACTAATTTATTAAATAAAAATCTTTGTATTGTAGTTTAATTTTTCTTTGTATTGTAGTTTATTTTAAGTGTCAAGGAAGGCCTTTTGGATCGAATAGAAGAATAAATATGTGCATCACGAATATTGATTATTAGAATTATTTTTTCGTTATTCTTGCGAATACTCGCTACTATCGGTACTTGTTACT